ACAAGAGCACGAAAATAACTAAAAATAGGAATAAAAAAAAGGTACATACATATATTTCGTGTAGAAACGTGTAGAAGGGTGAATAAGTCAGTTTATTTACACATTTTTTTATAAGTATTTATTCAAAAAAAAAATTATTAAAACATATACTTATATATTCCTTATTTAAGTATATACTCACTTAGGTATAATTACTATATATAAAATATATAAAATATAATAATTATATATATTATATAAATATAATTATTATATATGAATATATATGAATTATAAAATATCTTTAATAAGAATATAAGGTTAAAATAAAAAAATAAAAATAGTAATATAAAATATAAAGCAATAAATAAAAATAACAGGTACAAATATTAAATCGAGGTACCCACTCAATGATAACTCTCAACAGCTTTCCCTCTATTTTTGTGCCTTTAGTGGGCTTAGTATTTCCGGCAATTGCAATGGTTTCTTTATTTCTTCATGTTCAAAAAAACAAAATCTTTTAGATACTATAGGGACAACTCTGTATCCATTTTTTTTTTTCAAGACTTACTTTGATCATAACACCCCTATCTATTTAGTAGAATATGGTATAACATCTGGCTTCTTTCGAGCATAAACTCTTATGCATGTGTGTAAACATGATATATGGGTAAATTAATTATAACAATTTCAAATGGATCGGTAGCGGGGAGAGTTTCGGAAATGTAAAGTGAATATATCTATATGTGGATATCTATAGGAAATCATACGAAAGAGATGTTATTATTTTAGTTTGGATCTAAGTAATTCGATGAATTTTTCTAAAATAAAAGTTTCACATCTATAGTAGTGCTGGTTGATGAGAGTTACTTCGGAAACAAAAAAAAGTAAACTAAAATTTCTTTTTGTTATTCTTCCAATTCCAATAAAATGCAACTAGGTCTAGTGAGAGTATGAGTTGGCGATCAGAACGTATATGGATAGAACTTATAGCGGGATCTCGAAAAATAAGTAATTTCGGTTGGGCCCTCATTCTTTTTTTAGGTTCATTAGGGTTTGTATTGGTTGGAACCTCCAGTTATTTTGGTAGGAATTTTATATCTTTGTTTCCTTCTCAGCAAATAAATTTTTTTCCACAGGGGATCGTGATGTCTTTCTATGGGATCGCGGGTCTCTTTATTAGCTCCTACTTGTGGTGCACAATTTCGTGGAATGTAGGTAGTGGTTATGATCGATTTGATATAAAAGAGGGCATAGTGTGTATTTTTCGTTGGGGATTTCCTGGAAAAAACCGTCGCATATTCCTGCGATTCCTTATGAAAGATATTCAGTCTATCAGAATAGAAAATAAAGAGGGTCTTTTTGCTCGTCGGGTTCTTTATATGGAAATCAGAGGCCAGGGGGCCATTCCCTTGACACGTACTGATGAGAATTTGACTCCACGAGAAATTGAGCAAAAAGCTGCTGAATTGGCCTATTTCTTGCGCGTACCAATTGAAGTATTTTGAAAAAAGGAACTGAAAAATGAATACTTTGCAAAAGGGAAAAAACTCAAGAACTCTCTTTTTTTCTATACCATAACTTAACGGAAGTTTGTTCTGAATGCCTGCCTATTCAAGCCAAAGTAAACGTATATGAAGCAACTCTAAAACGAAATTTTGTGTGTCCATCATTTTTTTTTTTTCAAATATTTGACATTTTTTTTAATAAAACGGGAGTTCTTTCGTTTCGAAATCCAACTACTATTACTTTGAAGCGAACTCTTTCTTATTCTATTTCTGTATTTTTTCTAGATTCAAGGACTAACCTAACCACTCTACTGCATCACAAATAAAAATTTCGAAATAGATTAATGGGCTCGATGGCTTGGGTTGGGATATAACTTATGCTTGATACAAATATTAGTATCATATAGAGTCGACGCATGGGGTGAGTTCATTAAAACTTCAAAAATTCACAGACGAAAAAATGGCAAAAAAGAAAGTATTTATTTCCCTTCTATATCTTGCATTTATAGTATTTTTGCCTTGGTGGATCTCTCTCTCATTTAAAAAAAGTCTGGAATCTTGGATTACTAATTGGTGGAATATTAGGCAATCCGAAATTTTTTTGAATGATATTCAAGAAAAGAGTATTCTAAAAAAATTCATAGACTTAGAGGAACTCCTTCGTTTGGAGGAAATGATAAAGGAATACCCAGAAACGCATTTACAAAAGCTTCGCGTCGAAATCTACAAAGAAACGACCCAATTGATCAAGATGCACAATGAGGATCGTATCCATACAATTTTACATTTCTCGACAAATATAATCTGTTTCGTTATTCTAAGTGGTTATTCTATTATAGGTAATGAAGAACTTGTTATTCTTAACTCTTGGGTTCAAGAATTCCTATATAACTTAAGCGACACAATAAAGGCTTTTTCTATTCTTTTATTAACTGATTTATGTATAGGATTCCATTCGCCCCACGGTTGGGAATTAATGATTGGCTCTGTCTACAAAGATTTTGGATTTGCTCATAATGATCAAATTATATCCGGTCTTGTTTCTACTTTTCCAGTCATTTTAGATACAATTTTTAAATATTGGATCTTTCGTTATTTAAATCGTGTATCTCCTTCACTTGTAGTGATTTATCATTCAATGAATGACTGAAAAATGATCGAACGGCCCAATTATAATATTTGTTTGTTACTTTGTACATAAGCAAAACATTGAAAATTGTACCTATTATTTCTACCCAGTAAAGGGATTTCTCCAATATTTCAGAAAAATTATTTCAGTAAATATCAAAATTATAGGTAGGCAACTCTATTGGCGACCTACCTACTTTTATTGTATTGTATAAATTTTCGGGATCAATGATTGGACCATGCAAACTAAAAAAACCTTTTCGTCGATAAAGAAAGAGATTACTCGATCCATTTCCCTATCGCTCATCATATATATAATAACTCAGGCACCCGTTTCAAATGCCTATCCCATTTTTGCACAGCAGGGTTATGAAAATCCACGAGAAGCAACCGGCCGTATTGTATGTGCCAATTGCCATTTAGCTAATAAACCCGTGGATATCGAGGTTCCACAAGCGGTACTTCCGGATACTGTATTTGAAGCAGTTGTTCGAATTCCCTATGATCTGCAAGTGAAACAAGTTCTTGCTAATGGTAAAAAAGGAGCTTTGAATGTGGGGGCTGTTCTTATTTTACCCGAGGGGTTTGAACTAGCCCCGCCCGATCGTATTTCACCCGAGATTAAAGAAAAGATAGGAAATCTGTCTTTTCAAAGTTACCGCCCTACTAAAAAAAATATTCTTGTGATAGGTCCTGTTCCTGGTCAGAAATATAGTGAAATCACCTTTCCTATTCTTTCCCCGGATCCTGCCACTAAGAAAGATGCTCACTTCTTAAAATATCCCATATATGTAGGCGGGAACAGAGGAAGGGGTCAGATTTATCCCGACGGGAGCAAGAGTAACAATAATGTTTATAATGCTACAGCAGCGGGTATAGTAAACAAAATTATACGAAAAGAAAAAGGGGGGTATGAAATAACCATAGTTGAGGCATCGGATGGGCGTCAAGTGGTTGATATTATCCCTCCAGGGCCGGAACTTCTTGTTTCTGAAGGCGAATCCATCAAACTTGATCAACCATTAACGAGTAATCCTAATGTGGGCGGATTTGGTCAGGGGGATGCCGAAGTAGTACTTCAAGACCCATCACGTGTCCAAGGCCTTTTGCTCTTCTTGGCATCCGTTATTTTGGCACAAATCTTTTTGGTTCTTAAAAAGAAACAGTTTGAGAAGGTTCAATTGTCCGAAATGAATTTCTAGATCCGCGGATTTTTCAACATCAAATTATATATAAAAAGAAATAAACTTTTGTTGCCAATTATATTATGTAATTGTGTATGATCAAAAAAATTTTGTTTGTTTCTTTTTTCAGGTTTCGGGAATTACTTACTTATACTGGTCGTGATGTGTATATTGTGAAAAAGACTATATTAATTTGACTTATCTTTTATTTGTTTTTTCGATCCAAATCGAAGTGATATAGAATGAATCCTTAGTTTTCTATTTGAATAGAATCAAAACAAAAGATAAATAACCGGAGAATATAAACAAAGCCTAAATGAAAGGAACAAAGGGTTTAAGGAGGGGGTTGTGCATCGCCTAGTCTTTGACAAAAGGGATTTTACACAACCCTTTCTTGTGTCGAATTAAATAGGATTGTTGATCTTATTCGTCAACAACTCCTATTCTTAGATTCCATTTTTGGCGGGGTTTATCATAATCTTTTTTTCTATTTATCATGTTAAGTAGTGGACAAACAAAAATATAGGCAAATTTATTGAACAAATAGAACTTCTTCAATTTCAATGAACTTTTAAAATAGAAAAAAAAAAAAGGAAACTTTGATTAGATTAAATATTAGATTAAGATTAAATAAAGTGAGGTTCTATTTTATTAGTTTAGTATAGATATTTTATTACTATAGAAAGGGTTTCAGGATATCTAATCGATAGAAATCTATACTATCTATATATAGAATTATATAGAATTGGGAGTCATCCAAAAAACGGAACTTGAGTGATTCCTTCTTTGTTTTAATTTTTAAAATATTCAGAGATACTTTTGAGTAAAAGATGTTCTGAATCAATTAATTAAGTGCATTTTTCAAAACATCAATCAAATGTGTATTTTTTTGAACCACTTATAAAAAAAAAATATATTATAATTATTTATGATTATTTTATGATTATTAAGAACTCAACGGGACCTATCCCCTCTTTCCTTGTCTGATTCGAGGGGGATCCCGTTGAGTTCTTATGCTTTGATATCTATAAACAAGTTCATGCGGTTATTACAGAGATGAACCTAATCCAGAATATGAACCATAAAAGAAAATACCAAGTAAACCAATTACAACAATACCGGCTACAGTACCTATTATCCAAAGAGGAATCCTTCCAGTAGTATCGGCCATTTGCCCGACTTTCCTCCACATTTTTCAAGT